ATGACTCGAAATCCTTTTCATTTAGTTGAATTCAGACCATGACCTTTAACAGGATCAATAAGAGCATTATTTTTAACTACTGGATTATCCTCTTGATTTCATAATTATAACTCTACGCTTATTTTCATTGGACTTCTCCTTATAATCATAACTATAATTCAATGATGACGAGATATCATTCGAGAAAGAACATTCCAAGGATTTCACACAACTAAAGTATATAATGGATTACGTTGAGGTATAATATTATTTATTACTTCAGAAATTTGCTTCTTCTTCGCCTTTTTCTGAGCATATTTTCATAGAAGATTAGCCCCTAACACCGATATCGGATCATGTTGACCTCCTATCTACATTTTTCCTTTAAATCCATTCCAAATTCCTTTACTAAACACCGCCATTTTATTAGCTTCCGGAGTATCAGTAACATGAGCTCATCACTCCTTAATAAATAAAAACATAAAACACAGTACCCATTCAATAATTGTTACTATCATTTTAGGTTTTTATTTTACATTACTACAAATAATAGAATATATAGAAGCATCATTTTCAATTTCAGATAGGATTTATGGATCAACCTTCTTTGTAGCTACAGGATTTCATGGTCTCCACGTAATTATTGGATCCACCTTTCTATTAATATGTTTAATTCGCATCTTAATAAACCACTTCTCTTCAACCCACCATTTTGGTTTTGAAGCAGCTGCTTGATATTGACATTTTGTAGATGTAGTATGATTATTTTTATACACCTTCATTTATTGATGAGGCTCATAATTTAATTTATTAAGTGGCCGAAATATAAGCACTAGACTTTTAATCTAGACAATGATTACATATATAATCCTTAATGGTATTATATTTTATATTAGAAAATTTAATTTGCAATTAAAAAGAAATAATTCCTTATTTAATACCACTCAAGAAATGAACTTTCATATATGGTTTCGACCCATAATTAGGTATTTTCTTACCCTTGTTTCAGTGAAAAGCCAAAATTTAGAGGCATTTAACTGTTAATTAAAAAATTGAATTTTTTTATTCTTCACTGGCAGTATAGCGCCGGATGAACGGATTATATTGATGTTATAAATTATAAGGTTATTCCTTCTATACTTAATGTTTGTATACATTTCCTTTTTTACTTTTTTAATTACTCTAAATTTTATTTTATTTATTGTTAGATTACTAGTTATAAATAAATCCTACAAAAACCGTGAAAAAAACTCGCCTTTTGAATGTGGTTTTGATCCATCTTGGTACACCCGATCTCCTTTCTCCATACGATTTTTTTTATTAGCTGTAATTTTCTTAATTTTTGATATTGAAATTGTACTATTAATACCCTTAATCGTAAATCTGTTATTCTCTCCATCTATTATTTATTTAACCTCTTCTATTATTTTTCTTATTATTTTAATAATAGGATTAATTCATGAATGAAATCAAGGATCATTAAACTGAATATAAGAGTAATAATGTTATATAATAAAGCTGCTAACTTTATTATGAGCAATTCATAATTGTACTACTCTTTATGAACAATAAATTTTTTCCTTCTAATTTTATATTTATTATTATAATAATTTTAGGATCAATTATATCTCTTTCATCTTCTCATTGAATAATAATATGAATAGGGTTAGAACTTAATTTAATAGGAATTCTCCCCTTAATAAATATTAAATCTAATAGAGAAAGAGAAAGCTCTATAAAATATTTTATTATTCAATCAATAAGTTCTTCATTATTTATTATAAGATCTATTTTTATATATTTGTTTTCAATTTCAATATACTCAATATTCAATAATTCATTATTTTCTTCCATTATAACCATTTCATTACTAATTAAAATAGCAAGAGCACCATTTCATTTTTGATTACCCTCAATATGTAAACAAATAAATTGAATAATTTTATTTTTAATTTTAACCTGACAAAAATTAGCCCCTTTATTTATATTATCATTTATTAACTATAACTACCCAATTATTATCATTTCAGCTATTAGAAATTCTATTTTAGGAAGTATTCAAGCTATTAATCAATCAAGATTACAATTAATTATAGTTTACTCATCTATTTCTCATCTAGGATGAATATTACCTATTTGTTCAATTAATAACTCCATAATATTCTTTTATTTATTAATATACTCAATTATTATTACTCCTATATTTATTTTTTTTTCATCAAAATCAATCTTTTATTCTTACTCATTATCAGAACAAAATAATATAATAAATAAAGAAAACATTTTTATTATTATATTATTATTATCTTTAGCTGGAATTCCTCCTATATTAGGATTTATATCTAAATTAATAATTCTATATATATTATTAAAAAGCAATATAATTTTACTCTCATTCATATTATTTATAGGTACTCTTATTAGATTATATTTTTATTTAAATTTAATAATAATTATAATAATAAAATCTATATATATATATAAAACAAATAATATATATATAAGTATAAAATTAATTATATGCTTTAATATATTAAGAACAATTATTTTCATTCCTATAATAATATATGCGATGAATATTCTCAACAAACCATAAAGACATTGGTACATTATATTTCATTTTTGGTATTTGATCAGGTTTATTAGGAACATCATTAAGATTAATAATCCGAACAGAATTAGGCCAACCAGGATCTTTATTAAATGACGATCAATTATATAATGTAATTGTAACTGCTCATGCATTCGTTATAATTTTCTTTTTAGTTATACCAGTAATGATTGGTGGATTTGGTAATTGATTAGTACCATTAATATTAGGAGCTCCAGATATAGCTTTCCCTCGAATAAATAATATAAGCTTTTGATTACTTCCCCCTTCATTAACCTTACTTCTTTGTTCAGCTGCGGTTGAAAGAGGGGTAGGTACAGGATGAACTGTCTACCCCCCTTTATCAAGAAATTTAGCTCATATAGGTCCTTCTGTTGATCTTGCTATTTTCTCTTTACATTTAGCAGGAATTTCATCTATTTTAGGAGCAATTAACTTCATCACTACTATTATTAATATACGATGAGAAGGTATACTTATAGAACGACTTCCTTTATTTGTTTGATCCGTATTTATTACCGCAATTTTATTACTTCTATCCCTTCCTGTTCTTGCTGGAGCCATTACTATACTTTTAACCGACCGTAATTTTAACACTACCTTTTTTGACCCTAGAGGAGGAGGCGATCCAATTTTATATCAACATTTATTTTGATTTTTTGGCCATCCAGAAGTTTATATTTTAATTTTACCAGGATTTGGTATAATTTCACATATTGTTTCTCATTACTCTTTAAAAAAGGAAACTTTTGGAAGATTAGGAATAATTTATGCTATATTATCAATTGGTTTACTAGGATTTATTGTTTGAGCTCATCATATATTCACTGTAGGAATAGACGTAGATACTCGGGCATATTTCACAGCTGCAACAATAATTATTGCAATTCCAACAGGAATTAAAGTATTTAGTTGATTAGCAACTATTTATGGGTCCCCAATTAAATATACATCCCCTATATTATGATCTATAGGATTTATTTTCCTTTTCACAACTGGAGGATTAACAGGAATCGTCTTATCAAATTCATCATTAGATATTATATTACATGATACTTATTATGTAGTAGCACATTTCCATTACGTTTTATCTATAGGAGCAGTTTTCGCATTATTTGCTGGCTTTAATCATTGATACCCACTTATTACTGGTTTATCATTAAATCAACAATACACCAAATCTCATTTTTATATAATATTTATTGGAGTTAATATTACCTTTTTTCCTCAACACTTCTTAGGATTAGCAGGAATACCACGACGATATTCAGATTACCCAGATTCATATACTAAATGAAACATAATTTCTTCAATAGGATCCCTTCTTTCTTTAACTTCAATTATATTCTTTATATTTATTGTTTGAGAAAGTTTAATTTCTCAACGAACTATTATTTGATCAAACCATCTTAATACTTCATTAGAATGAAATAACCGATTACCAGTAGATTTCCATAATCAAATAGAAACAGGAGCTCTATTTATTTAATTTTTATGACCCAATGAGGACAATTAGGATTTCAAGATGCAAATTCTCCACTTATAGAACAACTAATTTTTTTTCATGATCACTCAATATTCATTTTAGCTATTATTTTAACTTTAGTAATATACATCACTACACTTCTAATAACAAACCAATTTTCATCTTTAATAATTACTGAAAGTCAAAAAATTGAAACTATTTGAACTATCATTCCTAGAATCATTTTATTATTCCTCGCTTTACCTTCTTTAAAACTCCTTTATTTATTAGATGAATCTATCAATCCAATATTAACTATTAAAGTAATAGGACACCAATGATATTGAAGATATGAATATTCAGACTTTATAAATATTGAATTTGATTCATATATAATACCTTTAAATGAATTAAGAGAAGGTTCATTCCGATTATTAGAAACAGATCATCATCTTATTGTACCTATGAAAACAAACACCCGAATAATTATTTCATCTGCAGATGTTATTCATTCATGAACCGTTCCATCGTTAGGTATTAAAGTTGATGCTATTCCTGGACGATTAAACCAATTAAATATATATTCTAACCGACCAGGATTATTTTATGGTCAATGTTCAGAAATTTGTGGAGCAAATCATTCATTTATACCAATTACCCTTGAAATTGTAAATATAAATACATTCAATAATTGATTATTAAATATAAATAATTAAAAAGTTAGTTAAATATATAACATAAATTTGTCAAATTTAAATTACTATCTTTAGTACTTTTTTATGCCTCAATTATCTCCTTTAAATTGAATTCTTCTTTTTTCTATATTTTGAACACTACTATTTTTAAATTCATCTATTATATGATGAAATAATAATAATTTATATAATTTTAATTCCAAATTAAATAAATCTAAAAAAATTAATTTTAACTGATAAAATGATAATAGATATTTTTTCCTCATTTGATGACCATAATTCAACAATCTTTTGTATACATTTATTAACTTGAATTTTATCTTTTTGATCACTTTTTTTTATTAACTCTTCCTTTTGAATTACTCCTTCATTTTTAATTTCTTCTTTTATAATCCCTAAACAAATCATCAACATTCAAATCACCCGATCTTTTAGAAATAATATAGGAGGATTTTCATTAATCATTTCCTCATTATTTTTAATAATTATTAACTTCAATCTTTTAGGATTAATTCCTTATGTATTTAGATCTACAAGACATTTAGTTATATCCTTCTCTCTTTCATTTCCACTATGATTAAGATTAATTATTTCCTCTTATCAAAATAATTCAATTTCATCAATAGCTTCACTATTACCTTCTGGCACACCTTCATTTTTAATTCCATTTTTACCCTTAATTGAAATTATAAGTATTACAGTTCAACCCTTAACATTAGCCATTCGAATTGCAGCAAACATTAGAGCCGGACATATTATTTTAACATTAATTGGTGATTTTCTATCCTTTTCTTTATTAAATATTTCCATCATTACAACATCAATTGTTCTATTAATTCAAATCGGTTACTTTATTTTTGAAGTAGGAATTGCCATTATCCAAGGTTATATTTTTTCTCTTTTAATTACCTTATACTCTGATAATCATCAATTGATATAAACTTAAACATATCACACCTTACTTAAAGATAAAAGATATCACCTTAACACCTTCAACGTCATGCTCTATTTAAGCTATTTAAGTATATTATAAATATAATAATAAAAATAAAAATTAAATAAATATTAAATATCACAATCATTCATCACTCTATTAAAAATATTATTTTCTTAATTATTAATAAAATTCCTTGTCCCCTAATAATCTCCAACCAGCCTATATCAATCAACTTTAATCTCCTATTAGTAGAATTTTTTATAAATAATATAAAAGGATACCCACTCAAATAAACTAAAAACCACATTTTTCTATTACATCAATATAATAAACCATTAGATCTTTTCTTAATTATTACTAACCAAGAACTAAATGAAAATAATATAGAAAATAAAAGTAATACCATAACAAGTATTTTAAATAACAAAGGTAAATAAATAACCTCATTAAATCTAAACACTATTATCTGTAAAATAAACCCACCAAATAATGCTCCAAAAGACAAAATTAACATAGACACAATTACATAAAAATCCTCAATTATATTTTCATAATTAACTCTTTTTACATCACCTCAAACTATAAAAATAGATATACGCATAGAATATAATATAGTTAAACAAACTCCTATTAACCCAAATAAACCCATTAATAAATTAATATTTCTTCTTAATAAAACCTCCACAATTAAATCTTTAGAATAAAACCCAGCTAAAAAAGGAAACCCACACAATGCTATGTTACAAATATTTAAAACAATCCTAGTAAAAGGTAATCTATATACAACTCCCTTAATATCTCGAATATCTTGGACACCCCCATAACAATGAATAATATTACCTCCACATAAAAATAATAACGCTTTAAATATTGCATGAGTGTATAAATGAAATAAAGCTAACATAGGTATTTTTAACCCTAATGATATTATCATCACACCTAATTGTCTCAACGTAGATAAAGCAATAATCTTTTTTATATCATATTCATAAACAGCACAGATTCCCGACATAAATGTAGTTATAATAGAAATAAAAATTATTATCTCACAAAAATAATTTAACTTCTCCAAATAAAAATAAAAACGAATTAATAAATAAACCCCAGCCGTAACTAAAGTAGAAGAATGCACTAAAGCAGACACAGGAGTAGGAGCTGCTATAGCAGCAGGTAATCACCTGCTAAAAGGAATCTGAGCACTTTTTGTTATACCTGCAATAACAACAAAAATTATACATACATCAATTAACCAAAAATACCAAATACATAAATAATTCCAATGCCCTAACATTACTATAATACTAATACCCCCCAAAATAAAACAATCTCCCACTCGATTTATTAAAACAGTCAATATCCCAGCCCTTAAAGATTTATTATTTTGATAATAAATCACCAAACAAAAAGATACTAACCCTAATCCATCTCAACCTAAAATTAAACTCACAAAGCTAGGAATAAAAATCAAAAAATTTATAGATAAAACAAACAATATTAACACTACAATAAACCGTTTATTATTAATATCTCCTTTTATATAACTAACTCTAAAAATACAAATCGAACTAGAAATCAAACAAACTAATCCTCCAAATCTACAACTTACCCAATCAAATAAAAATTCTAACTCAACAAACAATCTTATAACTCTAAATAATTCCCATGATATAATATAACAACAATTATTTAATATCAAATATATAAATAAAACCACCCAAGAAAAAGAAATTATAATTAATATCGTCCTAAAAAAAATTTCAATATTTAACTTATTCATATGTAAAATAAATAAAAATTTTTCTCTAAGCCCACAACCTAGAATTTTATATAAACTAATTTTACCTTAAATAAATACTTTCCTAATATAACTTAAATTTAACATAAACATCAATAAAGGAATAATATGCAAAATTAATAATAAAATCTCACTACTTTTATTTCTTTTTAAAACCTTAATAAATCTTATTACCTGTCCATGATGAATAGTAACATATAACACCAAATTATATAATCCCCCTATAAAAACAGTTATAATTACAAAAAACAATAAAACACCCCTATATATATATATAGAAATATATAATATAATTTCTCTCATCAAACTTGTAAAAGGAGGAGCTCCTATATTACAAATACACAATAAAAATATTAACAACCTTATAATTGGATTATAATTAATTATACCCCCACATAAATACAAACTACGACTATTAATTTTTTCATAAACTAAATTACCTGCACAAAATAAACCAGAAGAACATAATCCATGACAAATTATTATCAACATTCTTCCTTCTCAACCAATAATGAAACCACTTAATAATCCCGCTATTATAACTCCTATATGTCCTACAGAAGAATAAGCAATTAATCTCTTTATATCACTTTGCCCAACACAAATTACAGAAGTTAAAAAACCTCCTCATAAACAAACAATCATTAATATAACTTGATGTCCCCTATAAAAAAACTTGAAAATACTTATAAACCGTATAACTCCATAACCCCCTAATTTTAACAACACTCTAGCTAAAATCATAGATCCAGAAATAGGAGCCTCAACATGAGCTTTAGGTAATCACAAATGAAAAAAATAAATAGGTAATTTTACTAAAAAAGCAAACAGTAAACCAAAAAACCAGTAAACATTAATATTATTTATATATAAATACTTTAAAATATTTATATCATAAGAACCTATTCCATATCCCATTAACAATAAACATAATAATAAAGGTAATGAAGCCGTAACTGTATATAATATTATATACATCCCAGCTTGTAATCGCTCAGGCTGATAACCTCATCCTAAAATTAACAACAAAGTAGGAATCAATGATATTTCAAAAAACAAATAAAATATTAACAAATTATAAGACAAAAAAAAATAAATAATAAAAAAACAAAGAAACAATACACATAAAGAAAAATAATCCATCTTATTTTTATTAATCTTAACAGAATTATAACTAGATAATATCATCAACCCACTCGTCCAAAAACTTAATAAAATCAAAATTCCTGATATTTTATCAACAAAAAAATAATATATATATATTCCTCTCAAATCAATCTTCAACATTTTAAATGTAAAAAACCTATAAATCATTATAAATCAAAAACGTAATTCCCAACCCCATCTAGAAAATATAAACAAAGAAATTCTTCTTATTAAAATACCTATAATTTATACAATCTCATACTATTAACGTAATCATTACCATGAACTCGAATAAATCTAACTAATAATGACAAACCTAAAGTAGCTTCACATACCCTAAAAACAATCATAATAATCACTAAATATAAATTAAACCTCATTATACCTCATGAAAAAAAAAATATAAATACAATTCTCAATGTCAAAACTTCAAATCCTAATAAAATATTTAAAATATGTTTTCATTGAAACATTAACACAAATAACCCACATATATATATATACAACCCAATCAATAAACAATTATTTATAATCATAAACGTTATAATAGTTTAAATTAAAACATTGGTCTTGTAAACCAAAATTAAATATAATATTTTTATAACTAAAAGTTACAAGTGAATCGAACACTTATTAAAGGTTTTCAAAACCCTTATTATCCAATATAACTTAATAATCTAATATATATATCCACAACATATCTAATAAAGGACGAAATAAATAACAAGAAAAATACAAAACACTAAATACTCGCCCAATTATTTCATAAGGAAACTCAACAGGACAACTACCAATTCATGTTAAAACAAAAAACACACCCACTAAAAACCAAAAACAAAACTGACCTAAAAAATTATAACATAACCCTAAACACCCCCTAACATGTAAAAAAGGACAAACAAACAAAATAACAATAGCCATAACTAAACTAACAACCCCTCCTAATTTATTAGGAATAGAACGTAAAATAGCATAAGCAAACAAAAAATATCATTCAGGTTTAATATGAATAGGAGTTACTAAAGGATTAGCAGGAATAAAATTTTCAGCATCTCCTAATATATTAGGAAACAATAAACTCAATTCAACCAACATAAATAATATAACAAAAAATCCCAACATATCTTTATAACTATGATAATGATGAAAAGGAATTTTATCTAAATCCCTATTTAATCCTAAAGGGTTATTTGACCCCACTTCATGAAGAAACAAAAAATGTAAAATAACTAATCCTATAATAACAAAAGGAAACAAAAAATGAAAACAAAAAAACCGTCTTAAAGTAGCATTATCAACAGAAAATCCCCCCCAAATTCAATATACTAACACCTCCCCCACATATGGAACAACCGAAACTAAATTAGTAATAACCGTAGCTCCTCAAAATGATATCTGACCTCAAGGTAATACATAACCCACAAATCCTGTCAGCATAACCAAAATATATAAAACAACACCTACATTTCAAGTATATACATTTATATAAGAACCATAATATAATCCACGCCCAATATGTATATATAAACAAATAAAAAAAAAAGAAGCACCATTAGCATGAACATAACGCAACATTCAACCATAATTAACATCTCGTATAATATGAATAACAGAATCAAAAGAATACTCAATACAAGAAGTATAATGTATAGCAAGAAAGAGACCTCTCAACAACTGAATAACTAAACATAAACCTAATAAAGAACCAAAATTTCACCAAACAAATAAATTAACAGGAGATGGTAAATCAATAATAGCCCCATTTACAATCTGCAAAATAGGATGACTTTTTCGTAATGACCTTAGCATATTTATATTTAAAAACCCGTAATGGTCCCTCACAATAATAGCAAATTTTCACCACCCTAATCAAAATTAACAACAACAAAACTCCTAAAAATACATAACCAATAAAATTATAACTCCTCATAACTAAACTTGACACTCCTATACTTAAATTTTTCATTTCTATTATATTAAATTTAACTCTTAAAACATCTATATATTTAAATATTATTATAAAATTTATAAAAAAAAAACCAAATATAATAACCAACATAAATCTAATCAACCCTTTAGAAAAAAAAATTAAATTAGGAACCAACCTAATAATATATATAAACATAATTAACAACCCTCCAATATATACCAAAAACAATATAAACCCATACCACGAATAAATCAAAAAAGAAATAATCACCCTTATTACAATACTAATCAACATAATTAAAAATCCTAACCTCAAAGGTTGAATTAAAACAACCAACATCCTAATTAATGAAAATCTAAAAGAAAAAACAACTATTAATCCCATTTCAAAAAATAAATATAAATTTTAATCTATAACTTCCAATGTTATTATTTTCATTAAACTATTTTTTGTTTAAACAAAATATATTAACTTACAAAACCTTCTTATAAATACCATAATTATTAACACAGAAGGTAAATAACTTTTCCAAATTAAATATATTAACAAATCATAACGATATCGAGGATATCTTGCTCGAATCCAAATAAATAAAACCCTTATAAATCCCACAACTACCGATATTCTAACACCTATAAATAATATCACAAATCCTCCTCCTAAAAACAAAACCCTAGTTATAAATCTCATAAATAAAATATTAGCATATTCAGCCATAAACAAAAGAGCAAACCCTACAGCACCATATTCAACATTAAACCCAGAAACTAACTCAGACTCCCCTTCAGCAAAATCAAATGGAGCTCGATGAGTCTCAGCAACTCTAGACACTACTCACATCAAAAACATAAAAAAATTAATTAAAAAAACCCAACAAATATTCTGATATTTTAATAAAACAATTAAATTAATACTTCCCACTATTAATAAACATCTTATTAAAATCAATGATATACTAACCTCATATGAAATACTCTGAGCCACTGCACGAACAGATCCTAATAATGCATATTTAGAATTTGAAAATCAACCAGCTCCTATTACTGAATATACTCCAATTCTCGAAACACATAAAAACAATATTATCCTTATCCCCCCCATCGAAACAAAAAAATACCCATTATATAACATTCATAAAAATAAAGCTAACAATAAACTTAAAAAAGGACACAAAAGAAAAGGTAAATAATTAATTAATGTAGGTTTTACATATTCCTTACTAAATAATTTAATAGCATCAGATAATGGTTGAGGTAAACCCATTAACCCCACTTTATTAGGCCCCTTTCGCAATTGAAAATATCTTAAACCTTTTCGCTCTAATAACGTAAAAAAAGCTACCGCTAATAATGCACAAATACAAGAAATAATATATGATAATAACTCAACAATCATATATTAAGAGAAAATAAATTTTCATAAAAGGATCTTAAATCCTTCACACTAGTCTGTCATCTTAATATATAAAGTAAAAGAACCTACTCTTTTATAAAATAATCCTAAATTATTCACATAATTTTCTGCCAACTTTACATTTTATATTAATTAATTTACAAGTATTAATTATAATCAATCCTTTCGTACTAAATCTAATAAAAATAATTTTAAAAGATAGAAACCAACCTGGCTCTCACCGGTTTGAACTCAGATCATGTAAAATTTTAAAAATCGAACAGATTCACCTATTAAAGCTTCTTCACCTTAAGGTTATATTTAATCCAACATCGAGGTCGCAATCTTTTCTTTCAATATGAACTCTCAAAAAAAATTACGCTGTTATCCCTATGGTAACTTATCTTCTAAGCAAAATTATGGTTTATTAATCTATAAATTACAAAATCCTAAGGAAGTTATTATAAACTTTTATTCCTTGATCACCCCAATCAAAATTACATAAATAAATATCAATAAACTAATAAATAAATTATCACATTAATTAAATAATAATTCTAAGCTCAATAGGGTCTTCTCGTCCCTTTAATTTATTCAAGCTTTCTCACTATAAAAATTAATTTCTAATAAATAAAATAGAGACAGTCTAATTTTCGTCAAACCATTCATTCTAGCCCTAATTTATAAGGCAAATTACTATGCTACCTTAGTACAGTTATAATACCGCAGCTATTTAATATTAATCATTGAGCAGGCCCAACTCTTTATTAAAAAAATTCAAAGAGACATGTTTTTGATAAACAGGCGAAATCAATATTTGCTAAATTCCTTTATTTTAATTTACTACAAATAATTACATACTATATATAATCTATATATATATATACAATTTATATAAATATAATCATATTAAATACTCATTTTAACATTATATTTAATTTTAAAAAATTAAAAAAAATTTATTTCAAAAAAATAAAGAATATTAATTTAAACATTTATACTTAACTTACCTACAAGAAAACAAAATTAATTCAACTAATTAAATATTTATATTATATATCTCACAACATATAAGAAGCTTATCCCTCAATATATCCACTAAAATATTATTACCTAAATAAACCTATTAAAATTTTACACTTAAATGTTCATTTAAATAAACTAGCTACCACAAAAATCGAATAGCATTTCACTACCATCCTCTTTTAATATAATGACTATACCACGTCAACTATATATATATATATATATATATATTAAATCAAATAAATCTTTTTATTTCGAGAACTTGATATTATAACAATTAATATTATTAAACCATTATGCAAAAGGTACAAAGATTAACATCTACTATAATATATATTATCATTCTTATTCCTTCACAGTACTAATTAAAAAAAATTTTCTAAACCTTATACTAACACAAAACATTCATTTTAATATCCCAACCTTTATAACTACTAACCAATATTTTATTCAAAAATAATTTATATAAATTATCCTCTCAACGTAAGTGAGACACATTAAACTTTATGCTAATTTTTGATATCCTAATTTATTCCAGAAACAATTTCCATTACCTCTACTATGTTACGACTTATCTTATTTCAATAACAAGAGTGACGGGCGATATGTACACTTTACAAAACCTAATTCACCTATACATACTAATTATATAATTACTATTAAGTCCCCCTTAAAACAAATTTAATTTTCATCATCCGGATCAAAGAAATTTTTTAACGTAGCCCATTAAACCTTTTTTATTAGCTACATCATGACTTGACATATAAAACAACAATTTTATTAGTTCTTTCAATCTTAAAATATAAACTACCGACAGCAATATATAAACTATACATACATAAACATGTATATAAAAAAAAGTTAGTTTAAAATGTGGATTATCAAATTATATTAACAAACTCCCCTAACTGGATATGTAAAACCGCCAAACTTTTTAAATTTTAAATATAATTAATAGTTAACAACATATATTAACTATAATTTTCATAATATTTAGATAAACACAATCAAATTTTATAAATAAAATAATAGGGTATCTAATCCTAGTTTATTCCAAAATTTTTCAAAGAACCTATTAACCAAAGAAACAAATAATAAACCAATTAATTTAAAAATTTTACCTTCAAACCAATTATATTTTTTCCTTTAAATATTAATCTGTATATAACTTTATTTTTAACCATTTTATTTTAACTATAATTATTTGTATAACCGCAGCTGCTGGCACAAATTTAACCAATTATTATTTATAATTTCTATATAAAACTCCCATTTATTGTATAAATAAATATACTGAACATCTTAAAAATTATACTTTTTATATCATATAATACAATCAACCTATGCACAAATATAAATATATTAAATAACATATATTTTTCGCAATAAATACTTTTAAAATAAACGATATATATATATATATATATATATATATAAAATCTAACATGTACAAAATCACAATAATCAAAATACAAACCAAAGTCAAATTTATTAATAAAGAGAATCAATATCTATTTTTGAGGTATGAACCCAACAGCTTTCTTAGCTTACTTTACTAAAGTTTCAACAACCTTGTATCTTTAAATTTGCAATTTAATATTTTAAATAAACTATAAAACCATGAGAAAGATATCACTTATAAATAGATTTACAATCTACCGACTAATTACTTCGACCACCTCATACAGAATTTAAACATTATTTATTTATAATAAGTCTTGAAAACTTATAGTTTAATTTAACTTAAAACTCTTTACAAAAAAAGGATTTGAACCTTCCCCTTAAAGATCAAAACTTTATATGCCCATACACCATTTTATAATATTTCATTTAAACTAATTTAAACCAATTGTTTGGAAAACAATCATACTTAATATACTAATAAAATATTTTTGATAATAATAATTACTCTTAAAAATTGAAAACCTTTCGTGCTTCTACACCACAAAAACATCAAAACCTAAAAATAAACCCCCTAAATGACGTTTACTAGTGATTCTTTATTTATTTATTATATACTCATAACTTGTATTTACTCAATATTCTAAATAACTATATCCCTACATAGTTATTAATTAATTTTAAATTAATAATAACAATTAAATACTCTACTAATAATATTAATTTAAACAACCATCTACATATTTAAATAAATATACTATTTATATATAAATATATTTATATAATAATTTTTAGTTATTCAATCATTAAATATTAAATTAATAATATAACATAATATAATTAAATATAAATTTATTGTATATTTATTATTTATTTGATATTTATATTTATTTTATATAATACATAATTCAAAGAAACAATTATATATATATAACCTGAGATACATTTAGTTCAAATAACTAATAGCACAGGCCCCAATTAACATTTTATTAATTATTAACAATTTAATATTAATACTAAGAAATTATCATTAAGTATATTATTAACATCATATTTAAAACAAATTAATAATATATATTTAATTTTATAATAAAAGATATGTATATAATACATATACAATAATGACATTTTCATATAGAAATTAATTTTATGTATCATATTTTATTTTAATGTTCCTTAACTCCATTTTTCAATCACCATTTTTCATAACATCATTGACAATTTCATACAAAACTCAATTTTATATAATTTTTACATACCAATATTTACTAATTAATAATAAAATTTAAACGCCCTCTTACCCCCCTTTTTTCTTGACAAATTTAACTAATCCACGACGATCAATTACTTTGACCATTTTTGTAAAGACCTCCAAATTAAATAAATAAAAAAAAATAAAATTT